TCTGTATCTCCCTGACCAAATCCACCCACATTAGGATTACTCGTTAATGGTTGATCGAGTTTGATAGATTCGCCCTCTGAAATAAGAAGTTCTGGCCCTGGAGGAATAATATCAACGACTTGACGCCCATCCGAGGCATCCCCTATGGTTATTTCGTATCCGCCCTTTTCTTTTCGTATTATTTTCTTTACTATACCCGCTGCTGTAGCATTATAAACAGTATTGTTACTCTTGCTTCCGTCGGGATAAATCTGACCCCTTCCCCTGTTACCGCCTACATATATGGGATATTTTAAAAAGTGAACATCTTTCTTAGTAGCAGGGTCCGGTGAAAGAATAGGAAAGGTGATTTCACTATATTTTTGCCCCGGAACAGGGCCTATCACAAGAATATTTTTTTTATTTGGTCGGTAACTCTGAAAAGAAAGATTGCTTATTTTTTCTTTCATCTCGGGAGAAATACGATCGGTTGGAGCCAACTCAAACCCCTCGGGTAAAATAAGAACAGCTCCTACATTCAAACCCCCCTTCTTGCCATTAGCAAGAACTTGTTTTAGTTGCATATCATAAGGAATTCGAACAACTGCTTCAAATACAGTATCGGGAAGGACCGCTTGTGGAACCTCAATATCCACAGGTTTATTAGCTAAATGACAATTGGCACATACAATACGACCGGTCGCTTCTCGGGGATTTTCATAACCCTGCTGTGCAAAAATGGGATATGCATTTGAAATGGATGACTGAGTTATTATATATATAATGAGTGATACGGAAATGGATCGAGTAATCTGTTCTTTTATCCAAGAAAGGGTATTTATAGTTTGCATGGTACAATTTTTGATCCCGAAAATTTCTACAATAAATTGGGTAGGTCGCTAGTATAGTTCCCTATCCACTATTCTGCTATTTACTGAAATAATCTTACTGGAATATTGGAGGACTTTCCTGCCTTGGATGGGTAGAACGAGTCAGTACGGTTTGGAATGCTTATGCCCAAAGTACCAAACATTCTAATTGAATTAATATCAGTAGACCTTTTTTCAGTCATTCATTGAATGATAAATCACTACAAGTGATGGGGATACACGATTTAAATAACGGAAAATCCAATATTTCAAAATTGTATCTAGAATGACTGGAAAGGTGGAAACAAGGCCAGATATAATTTGATCGTTATGAGAAAATCCAAAATCTTGGTAGATATAGCCAATCATTAGTTCCCAACCGTGGGGTGAGTGGAATCCGATACATAAATCGGTTAATAAAAGAATAGAAAATGCTTTTATTGTGTCGCTTAGGTTATATAGGAATTCCTGAACCCAAGAGTTAAGAGTAATAAGTTCTTTCTTACCTATAATAGAATAACCACTTAGAATAACGAAACAGATTATATTGGTCGAGAAGGACAAAATTGTATGGATACAATCTTCATTGTGCAGCTTGATCAATTGAATCGTTTCTTTATGGATTCCGATTCCTATACGAAGCTTTTTTAGACGTGTCTCCGGATATTCCTTTATCATCTCGTCCAACAGCAGGAGCTCCTCTAATTCTAGGAATTTTTCTAGAAGACTCTTTTCTGGAATATCATTCAAAAGAGTTTCGGATTGCTTGGTATTCCACCAATTAGTAACCCAAGATTCCAGACTTTTATTAAATGTTAGAAAGCTCCACCAGGGTAAAAAGACTATAGATACAAGAACTAGAAGGGGAATAAATGCTTTCTTTTTTGCCATTTTTTTTAGAAATTTTTAATTTAATAAAGTGGCCTCATTCGTCGACTCTACGCGATCTAATATTTTTTATTTTTTTTTTTCACCAGAGTTCTATTCCAAGGTATCGAATCATTTTCTTTTTTTTATTTGTGATTCGGTAATGAGTCCTTGATAATTTTGAAGAATCTTACAAGAATACAGAAATCGAATAAGAGTCCACTTCGAATGCGAAAATGCGAAAAAAGGTTTCCAGCTATTTCAATTGGTCAAATTCGAAGCAATTCCTTCCTTTAGATGACTCCCCGAAAACCCACTTTAGTTTTCGTTAAGGAATTCGGATTTCGAGACAAAAAACTCTCCAAATATTGCAAAAAAATTCGCTGACTACCATAGCACAAAAAGAATTGAGATAATTTTCTGAATGTGATAATCAAAACGTCGGGTCATTCATTAAAGAGAAGAGAACGAAAGAGGGGAGAAAACGACACATCAAGAAAGATAATTAATTTACATGAGCTATTTGTCTCTAACCTATCAATTCAAAATATTGAAACTCAAATCAAAAATTTTCTTTATTTCAAAATGTTTTGGGATGAATCTATCCTTATTTCGATTTGGTGCTAATGAATTGCGTCAAGTGGATTTCCATACGCATAAAATCTCGTTTTTGCCGACAAAAGCAACCCCCCTTTTTTATGTTCCATATAATATACGTTTGCTTTGACTCGACTCGAAGGGATGTTCTGACGAAAATTTCGTTAAGTTATACCATAGATAAAGTTATACAAAAGGGGATTGTAGAGTATTTTCTACCCCCAGCCGAGAATCAGAAAACATTCATTGTTCGGTTCATTTCAAAATACTTCAATCGGTACGCGCAAGAAATAGGCTAATTCAGCAGCTTTTTGTTCCATTTCTCGTGGAGTCAAATTCTCATCAGTACGAGTCAAAGGAACGGCCCCCTGGCCTCTGATTTCTAGATAAAGGACACGACGAGGATAAATACCCTCTTTAAGTTCTATTCTGATAGATTGAATATCATTTATAAGGAATCGGAGGGAGATGCGACGATTTTTTCCCGGAAATCCCCAACGAAAAATACACACTATTCCTTCTTTTTTATCGAATAGATCATAACCACTACCTACATTCCACGAAATTGTGCACCACAAATAGGAACTAATAAAGAGACCTGCGATCCCATAGAAAGACATCACGATCCCCTGTGGGAAAAAAATGATTTGTTGAGAGGGAAATAAAGATATCAAATTCCTACCAAGATAGCTGGAAGTTCCAACTAATAAAAATCCTAATGAACCTAAAAAAAGGATAAAGGCCCAGCAGAAATTACTTGTTTTTCGAGACCCCCTTATAAGTTCTATCCATATACGTTCTGATCGCCAATTCATACTAATCTAGTTGCATTTAATTTTACTTAATTGAATTGATAGAATAACCAAAATGAATTTCACTTATACTTTACTTAAACTTAACGCTATTTTGTTTCTTAAGTAACTCTCATCAACTAGCACTATTCTAATGTGAACCTGTCGGGGTAATTAATAAAAAAAGTTCGATCGAAAATAAGAACGTCCCCTTCATATGACCCCGCCCTAGATATCTACAAGCATCGACTTTCTATTTGAAACATGGACCGACCCGTCTTGATCTATTGATTTGAAAATAGTAAAAAAGAATTTACCCCTATATCAGGTTTCGCATGTCTTGCACTTATGTTCGAAAGAAATCATGCATTATACCATATTCCACTTTCCAATAAATAGATATCTGTGTTATGACTCAATCAAGTCTAAGTCTTGAAAAAATGTGATTTGGCCTCACCATCCGGCCTAAACAATCTTGTTTTTTTGAACATGAAGAAATAAAGAAGCCATTGCAATTGCCGGAAATAATAGGCCTACGAAAGGAATAAAAATAGAGGGAAGGTTTATATCTGTCATAGAATGGGTACCTCGATTTACTATTTGTACCTGTTTGTTATATTGTTCGAAAATTATCTGAACTGAATTCTATATAATTATACTAATTATATCTAAGTGAGTATAGTATATACTAAGTTCAAGAAATGTAGAACTAACTAAATGAACTGAATTCGCCTTCGACACAAAAAAATATATGTTTGATAATCAACTTTTTTATTCTTCATCTTTTCTTCTTCTTTTGCTCTTGTCTTTTAATTCAATATCAATAAAGAAAGAGTTGCTTACAAAGTCCCGAAAGATTCGTTATAATTTGATTCAAGAGATATTCTCTTGTTAGTCAAAATGGAAAGTCTTCGACAAGAAATATATTAAGATGCAAAAGGCTATTTTTTTCGAATTTTCCAGATGTAAGAAAGGAAGATAAAATTCGTTTTCTTTGCCATATTTTCAATTTACAGAAGTAAGAATGTTGATAGAATATAGGTTCTCTGATTAGTAATCAGGATATGAAATCAAATAAAAAAATTGATCTGCAACTTTTGATTCTTTATATTCTATATAGTTATAGAATTAGTATGGCAACCGCGAAAACCCCATCCCCATTATTCTATTATGATTGATTCTTTATCATTTGGACTTTGATTGATTACGATAACTAACTACTTTTTTTGCCACAAATAAATAATTGACCTTACTGCTCAATCGAATTTTGATTTAAAGGCAAGAAAGCGTGCAACTGAAATAACTCACTTAGAACGCCTTTTAAAGGATTACGTGGTACAATTGGATCAAATAAACCCTTATCGAATAAATATTCAGCTTCTTGTGAACCTTCAGGTACTGTCGTATTCAATGTTTCTTCAATTACTCTTTTACCCGCAAATGCAATGTAGGCATTGGGTTCGGAAATAATGATATCTCCCAACATACCAAAACTAGCTGTCACCCCCCCAGTAGTAGGGGATGTAAGAATTGATACATAGAATAGCCTTTTATTTGATTGATAATCAAATAAAACCGACGAAATTTTAGCCATTTGCATCAAGCTCAAACTTCCTTCTTGCATGCGTGCCCCGCCGGAAGCACACACTATAATAAGGGGTAGATTTTTATTAGTAGCATACTCAATCAAACGAGTGATTTTCTCTCCTACTACGGACCCCATACTACCTCCCATAAACTGAAAATCCATAACCCCTATTGCTACAGGAATGCCATTTAGTTGACCTATACCTGTTTGAATGGCTTCGGTTAACCCTGTCTCTTTTTGATAAGAATTAATACGATCTTTATAGGGTTCCTCCTCCGAATGAAATTCAATGGGATCCGTTGAGACCAT